GAATAACCGGAAAAGTGGAAACAAGACCAGATATAATTTGATCATTATGACCAAATCCAAAATCTTTGTATACAGAACCAATCATTAGTTCCCAGCCGTGGGGTGAATGAAATCCGATACATAAATCGGTTAATAAAAGAATTGAAAAAGCTTTTACTGTATCACTTAAGTTATATAGGAATTCCTGAGCCCAAGAGTTAAGAATAACAAGTTCTTCATTACCTAAAATAGAATAACCACTTAAAATAACAAAACAGATTAGATTTGTCGAGAAGTGTAAAATTGTATGGATACGATCCTCGTTGTGTATCTTGATTAATTGGATCGTTTCTTTGTGGATTCCTATAAGAAGCTTTTGTAGATATGTCTCCGAGTATTCATTGATCATTTCTTCCAAGAAGAGGATTTCTTCCAATTCTATGAACTTTTCTAGAATACTTTTTTCTTGAATATCATTCAAAAAAATTTCGGATTGGCCGATATTCGCCCAATTAATAATCCAAGATTCCATACTTTTAGTAAATGAGAGAGAAATCCACCAGGGCAGAAATACTATAGATGCAAGATACAAAAGAGGAGTGAATGCTTTCTTTTTTGCCATTTTTCGCCTGTTAATTAAAAATTAACCCACTCCATTTGTCGGACTTTATGTGATTGAATATGTCTTTCAAACATGAGTTCTAGACAGGACATCAAACCTATGAATCTATTTTATTTGTGATTTTGTTTTGAATCTAGAAAGAATACAGAAATACACTAAGACTCCACTTCAAATTCGACTGAAGAAATAATACAAAATAGTGTTGCCAGATACCTCAATTCATCAAATTCCAAACAAACGTCTCCTTTCGATGAATGGCCGAAAGAAGTACTTTAGGAATGAATATTATTGAGATTTTGAGACGAAAGAACCCCTTATTCTATCAAAATATCCAATATTTCGAAAAAAAAATTCCAACGATTCCCCTAAGTGGCAAAACAAGACAGAAATGGGCCCGTTATCATTATTAAGAAAACCCATTAGTATGGAATAGTAAAGAACAGATAAAAAGGTCGATTGACAAAGAAAATAATTTACAAGATATGGTTTATCTGCATCTAAAGTATCACTTAGTTATCGAAAAACAGGATTCTTGCGTTTTTTCCCTCTTGCCGAGAAAGCATTCGTTCTTTCGCCCAGTTCCTTTTCTCAAAATCAAAATACTTCAATTGGTACGCGCAAGAAATAGGCCAATTCCGCGGCTTTTTGTTCAATTTCTCGTGGAGTTAAATTCTCATCAGTACGGGTCAACGGAACAGCCCCCCGGCCTCTGATATCCATATAAAGGACACGACGGGCATAAATACCCTCTTTAACTTCTATTCGAACGGATTGAATATCTTTTATAAGGAACCGGAGGAATATGCGACGATTTTTTCCAGGAAATCCCCAACGAAAAATACACACTATTCCTTCCTTTCTATCGAATCGATCATAACCACTACCTACATTCCAGGAAATTGTGCACCACAAATAGGAACTAATAAAGAGACCCGCGATTCCGTAGAAAGACATCACGATTCCCTGTGGAAAAAAAAGGATTTGCTGAGACGGAACAAAAGATATCAAATTTCTACCAAGAAAACTGGAAGTTCCAACCAACAAGAATCCTAATGAACCTAAAAAAACGATAAGGGCCCAACAAAAATTACTTAGTTTTCTAGACCCCGTTATAAGTTCTATCCATGTATGTTCTGATCGCCAACTCATACTTCATCCGATTGCATTTTATTGAAATTGAGAGAATACCCCAAATGATTTTGACTTTACTTTTTTTGTTTCCGAATGAACTTTCATCAACTAGCACTAGTTTGATGGGAACTAGCACTAGTTTGATGGGAACTTTTAGGAGTAATTCATCAAATTGTTTAGATCTAAAATAATAACATACCCCTCATATGATCCCAATATACATATTGATATACATATAGATCCACCAACTTTACATTTTAGGCATCCAGTGATCCTGATCTATTTGAAACTGGCTAGAATTCAGTTATCTATAGATCATTTTCTGCAGACATAAGAGCTTTTTCCTTTGTGTTCGGCGGAAATCACATGTTCTACTATATTTTCTTTTCCGAAATCAATATCTATGTTATGCTACAAGTCTAAGTTAAAAAAAAAAAAGAATGAGACTGGGTCCCCTCGGATCTAAACAATCTTGTTTTTTTGAACATAAAGAAATAAAGAACCCATTGCAATTGCCGGAAATACTAGGCCTACTAAAGGCACAAAAATAGAGGGAAAATTGAAAGTTGTCATAAAATGGGGTACCTCGATTTATTATTTGTACCTGTTCTTATTTTTTTTTAATATCATATTTTATATTTATACTAATTATAATTAATAATTGTAATTATTATTAATTCGTAGCTATTATTAATTAATTCAATTTGAAAATTCTTATTAGAGATATTAAGTATCTAAGTGAGTATATAGAATAAGTCCAAGGAATGTCGAACTAAATAAATGGACTTATTCATCTATCTGCATGAAAGATACATATGACAATCCATTTTATTTTTCTTCGTTTCTTTGTGTTTTGTTCTTGTCTTCGAATTTCATTTATTTAATAAAGAAAGAGTTTCTTACAAATTATCGAAAGATTCGTTAGAATGCGACACAACCGGGATTTTTAGTGAAAACGGGATTTTCGGGAGATGGAGAAAGATACAAAACTATAATATCTATTTTTTCTATAATTTGAATTTGATTATATACGTAAGATGAAATTCGTTTTATTTTCCTAATTTCACGAAAGGAAGAACTCACGTTTTTATCTTGTTGATAGAGACTTCTTAATTAGTAATCGTGAATCTAGGTAAAAAAAAAGAGTTATACACAACTTTGGATTCTTTCTACAATTAGATCTTAGGTCGCCAAAGAAAACTCCCTTTTTAGTTACTTTGATTCCGATAAGCTAATATTCGGATAAGCTAACTACTTTTTTTGTTTGCTACAAATAAAATAATTGAACTTAGTGCGCTCTACTTGATTGAATTGGAATTCAAAGGAAAGAAGGCGTGGAGCTTAAATAACTCACTCAGAACACTTTTTAAAAGATTACGCGGTACGATTAGGTCGAATAAGCCCTTCTGGAATAAATATTCAGCCGCTTGTGAACCTTCGGGTACTGTTTTATTCAATGTTTGTTCAATTACTCTTTTACCCGCAAATGCAATGTAGGAATTTGGTTCGGCAATAATAATATCTCCCAACATACCAAAACTAGCTGTTACCCCACCAGTAGTAGGAGATGTAAGGATTGATACATACAATAACTTTTTATTTGATTGATAATCATATAAAGCAGACGATATTTTAGCCATTTGCATCAGGCTCAAACTCCCTTCTTGCATGCGCGCTCCCCCCGAAGCGCACACTATAATAAGAGGTAGAAATTGATTGGTAGCGTACTCAATCAAACGGGTGATTTTCTCCCCGACTACGGATCCCATACTACCCCCCATAAACTGAAAATCCATAACCCCAATTGCTACGGGAATACCATTTAGTTGACCTACACCTGTTTGAACAGCCTCAGTTAATCCTGTCTTTCTTTGATAAGAATCAATACGATCTTTATAAGGCTCTTCCTCCGAATGAAATCCAATGGGATCCAGAGAGACCATGTCTTCATCCATAGGGTCCCAAGTACCGGGGTCGATCGAAACTTCAATTCTTTCTGAACTACCCATTTTCAAATGGTATCCACACTGTTCACAAATATTCATTTTTGATTTCAAAAATTTCTTATAATTTAATCCATAACAATTTTCGCATTGAACCCACAAATGCCTGTATTTTTGAGTTGCATCGAGATCACTAGGCTTTTCTCTTAGAGTTAAATCACTACTCTTCGCGCGGGTTCGTATACTGGACCCCCCACCTTCACTACTAGTTTTACGTTTATCAAAAACGCACCTAGAAATGTAACCGTCACTACTATCACTTACAATGGACGTATCAATACAGATTTGAGACTGAAGATAACTGTCAATGCAACTAGTAATGTGATTATTCCAACTAGATTGAGTATCATAAATGGAAGGATTGTCTAAGGAATCTTCATTCGTAGATCCATTATTCATATAACTAGAATTGCGATAACTAGAAAAAGAACTTTCTAGTTCACTCAGAAAAGAATGATCGCTGTCAATCTCAAAAATATTATTTTCTGTATCAAAATAGATAGAATAACTGTCTCCATTACTATCCCTAACTAAATAACATTCTTCATTACTATCCCTAACTAAATAACTGTCTCCATTACTATCCCTAACTAAAAAAGTATCATCAGATATGAAATTCTGAATATCTTTCATGCCAAATAAACGACCAACATCACTGTAACTAGAATTGCCACGAGCCCTCCAACTATGAATGTTTTTAGCCCTACCCTTTCGATTCGGATCTTCACTTTCACTAGTATCTTCAAAAGGACTAAGATTGTCCGTTAATTTCTTTATCCCATACCCGCGTTCTAACGCCTTCTTAAACACCGTCAAATTAAACCACCATCTTTCCATAGAGTTTTCTCGCCCCCTATTTGTACTATTTGTATAAATTGTATAAAAATACAATAGATGAATAGTCATTTGATCCACAATTCTTTATTTGAATATTTTATTCCCTATCAAGCTAAACATAGAAATTCAATCACTACTAATAGGAAGTGTGAATAGGGATTCGCTTTTGTGGAAATCCAGGGGTAAAACGTCACTATAAATATGATATATGAATATGATGGAATTCCGTTTTATTCTAAATTAAATAGAATGACAAAAAAGGTTTTTCCTCCGTCTCTTCGCATCGAACAAAAAAAGAAATGTTTGTTCTCTCCTAGAAAGCATTTTTGGTAAAATCTCGTCTAATAATAAGTTAAAATTCTATTCCAACACGGAACGAAAAAGACAATATACAGGATGGGGCGAAAGATTTATGATACTTCGCTTGA